AGTTTATTTGTATTACGTCACAAGTAACTATTTAAATATAGTATAAAAAACGAAACAGAACGAAAGATCTTTTCATAATTTTTTTATTCTATATTTTTTTATTCTATTATACTGATATTATACGGAATAGAATTACATAAATTATCAACAAAAAAATGGAGTTATTTTTATGAGTTTAATATGTTGATAAATATGCGGGACTAGAAATTCATTTCGGACAATTGAACCTTCTCAAATTGTTTCTTCTTAAGAACTAAAAAGATTTGTGCTAAAATAATAGATGCGAAGAAGAACAAGAGACCTTGGACACGTAACGGATCTTGAAGTACTATTTCCGCATCCCCCTGACCAAATCCACCCACATTTGGATTACTTGTTAATGGCTGATCAAGTTTGATAGATTCACCTTCTGAAACAAGAAGTTCTGGTCCTGGAGGGATAATATCAATCACTTCACGCCCATCCAATGCATCCACTATAGTTATTTCGTATCCCCCTTTTTCTTTTCGTATGATTTTTTTTACCATACCCGCTGCTGTAGCATTATACACATTATTATTACTCTTGCTCCCGTCAAGATAAATCTGACCCCTTCCCCTGTTCCCGCCTACGTATATAGGATATTTTAAGAAATGAACATCTCTCTTAGTAGTGGGATCCGGGGAAAGAATAGGAAAGGTGATTTCATTATATTTTTTACCAGGAACAGGGCCTACCACAAGAATATTTTTTTTTGTAGGGCGATAGTTTTGAAAAGACAGATTGCCTATCTTCTCTTTAATCTCAGGCGAAATACGATCGGGGGGTGCCAATTCAAAACCTTCCGGTAAAATAAGAACAGCCCCCACATTCAAAGCTCCCTTTTTACCATTAGCAAGAACTTGTTTCACTTGCATATCATAAGGAATTCGAACAACTGCTTCAAATACAGTATCAGGAAGTACCGCTTGTGGAACCTCAATATCCACGGGCTTATTAGCTAAATGGCAATTGGCACAGACAATACGACCGGTTGCTTCTCGGGGATTTTCATAACCCTGCTGTGCAAAAATTGGATATGCGTTTGAAATGGGTGCTCGAATTATTATATATATCATGATCGATATGGAAATGGATCGAGTAATCCCTTCCTTTATACAAGAAAAAGCATTTCTAGTTTGCATGGTCTAATCATTGATCCTGAAAATTTCTACAATAAGATTAGGTAGGTCACTCGCATAGTTCCCTATCCAAGGCGGGGAACCCCTTTTTCATTTAAGGGGGTTAAAAAGAAGGGAAAAAGAAAAGTTATTTGATTTTTAGCTAAAAAAAACTTGAAATTCAAATTGCATAAGTGAATCATTTTTTCAGTCAATCATTCATTGAATGATAAATCACTACAAGTGATGGAGATACGCGATTTAAATAACGGAAAATCAAATATTTTAAAATTGTATCTAAAATGACTGGAAAAGTGGAAACAAGACCAGATATAATTTGATCATTTTGAGCAAATCCAAAATCTTTATAGACGAAACCAATCACTAGTTCCCAACCATGGGTTGAATGGAATCCTATACATAAATCAGTTAACAGAAGAATAGAAAAAGCTTTTATTGTGTCACTTAAATTATATATAAATTCTCGAACCAAAGAGTTAATAAGAACAAGTTCTTGATTACCAAGAATAGAATAACCGCTTAAAATAAAGAAACAAATTATATTTGTCGAGAAGTGCAAAATCGTATTCATACGATCTTCGTTGTGCGTTTTGATTAATTGGATTGTTTCTTTATAGATTCCAGTATGCAGGTTTTGTAGATGTGTTTCCGGACATTCCTTTAACATGTCATCTAAGAAAAACAGTTCTTCAAATTCTATGAATTTTTTTAGAATACTCTTTTCTTTAATATCATTTAAGAAAATTTCGGATTGCCCAGTATTCCACCAATCTATAAACCAAGATTCGATACTTTTCTTAAATGTGAAAGAGATACACCAGGGCAAAAAGACTATAGATGTAAGATATAGAAGGGGAATGAATGTTTTCTTTTTTGTCATTTTTCGTCTTTATTTAATGAACTCAACTTCATCTCATTCGTCAACTCTATATGATAATAACCTTTCTATCAAGCATAAGCTCTATTACAAGTCATAGAGCTTATAGATAAATCTATATTCTATTCTCTCATTTTTTTTACTTGCAGTTCGGGAGTTAGTCCTTGTCTTGTTTAATTTAGAAAAAAGAATACATAAATCGAATAAAAAATCGAAAGAATTCACTGTCAATTCAAATGCATAAAAAAATTATGTTTTGAAAGGATATCAATTGCTAAGATTCGAAGAAAAAATTATTACTTTTTATGAATACACCAAGGAGCACTTCGGGTTAGTAATATAATAATAGGATTTCGAAATCAAATAACGCCTCATCTATAAAAATGGAAATATTAAAAAAAACGTTTTTTTTTCTAAATATTTCAAAAGGTACACAAAAAAAAAATAGGACAATTCTGAAGCTTTTTGTGCAATTTAATTTCTAATTAAGTTCAATTCTCATCAGTAAAAAAGTGGTACACCCAAAAATACAGATAATTCGCCAGCTTTATGTGCAATTTGTGTCCCATTCAAATTATCTTCAATACGAGTCAAGGGAATAAACCCCTGTTCTATGGTTTCCAGATAAACAATACTCTCAAAAGTACTGGTACGAGTAAAAAGACCCTCTTCTTTAACTTCTGTTATTATTCTGATGGAGTGAAGCTCGTTCATAGGTATTTCGAGAATAATACGACGATTTTTTCCAGGAAATCCCCAACGAACAAAACGTACCTTTTTCCCTTTTTTATTGAAGATATCAAAACCTCCACCTATATCCCAAAAAATAATCGACCCTAAATAAAAACTACTAAAGAGACCCGCGATTCCATAAAAAGCCATCGTGGCCCCTTGTGGAATAAATGGAAAATAAATAAAGTCCGGAATAAATGAAAAATCACTAATTTTCTCATAAATAAAGAACAAATCCATACCAAGATAACTGGAAATTGCAACCAACAATAACCCCAATGAACCTAACAAAGTGAAAACGGCCCAAAAGAAATTGCTTGTTCTTCGAACCTCCGTCATAGAATATATCAGTACATCGTTTGATCGAAAGATTATACTCATTACTCTCCTTTTTTTGAATTTAGTATTTATTATAATTGGGGAATAAAAAACCCCAGAATTTTACTTTGTTTTCTGTATCTAAAAAATCTTGTTTTTTTGAACATGAAGAAATAAAGAAGCCATTGCAATTGCCGGAAATACTAGGCCTACTAGAGGAACAAAAATGGAAGGAAAGTTTATCATAAAATGGGTACCTCGATTTACTATTTGTACCTTATATATATTATTATTTTTCTTTTTTTATTATATTTTTTTATTATTATTTATATTATTATATAAAGATAGTCTATAATCACTAGAATTATTATACTTAGTATATAATAATTCTAGTGATTATAGCTAAGCCAATATATATCATAATATACCCTTTTTCAAAGAATTTTTGGCTATGCCTTATCATTTTTAGTCAAAGAAAAGAAATTATGGAATTGAAATAACTCACTCAGAACACCCTTTAAAAGATTACGCGGTACGATTGAATCAAATAAGCCCTTATGGAATAAATATTCAGCTGCTTGTGAACCTTCTGGTACTGCCTTATTCAATGTTTGTTCAATTACTCTTTTACCAGCAAATGCAATATAAGCATTTGGTTCGGCAATAATGATATCCCCCAACATGCCAAAACTAGCAGTTACCCCTCCAGTAGTGGGAGATGTAAGTATGGATACATAGAATAACTTTTTATTTGTTTGATAATCATATAAAGCAGAAGATATTTTAGCCATTTGCATCAAGCTCAAACTTCCTTCTTGCATACGCGCTCCTCCGGACGCACATACCAGAATAAGAGGTAAAAGTTGATTAGTAGCATATTCTACCAAACGGGTGATTTTCTCACCTACTGCAGATCCCATACTGCCCCCCATAAACTGAAAATCCATAATTCCAATAGCTACAGGAATACCATTTAGTTGACCAGTACCTGTTTGAACAGCCTCAGTTAATCCCGTTTTTCTTTGATAAGAATCAATACGATCTTTATAAGGTTCCTCTTCGGAATGAAATTCAATAGGATCCAGAGAAACCATGTCTTCATCCATAGGATTCCAAGTACCCGAATCAATCGAAAGTTCGATTCTATCTGAACTGCCCATTTTCAAATGATATCCACAGTATTCACAAATATTCATTTTTGTTTTAAAAATTTTTTTATAATTTAATCCATAACAATTTTCGCATTCAAGCCACAAATGTTTATATTTTTGACTTTCATCGAGATTATTAGAACTTTCTCCTATAATGGAATCAATATCATTTGTATCATTCGTACTAGTTATTATACTAGTACTAGAATTATCGCTTTCACTACAATTTCTGCCCTTCCCAAAAATGTAACTATAAAAATAACTCTCATTGTATTTGTCAATATCACCTAAAATGAAACTATCAATACAGATTTGAGAATGAAGATAACTATCAATGCAACTATTAATGCAACTATTAATATTATTGTTCCAACTAAATGGAGTCTCAGACATGTAATAATCATCATCATTATTAGAAACAGTATTCAAATAGCTAGAAAAAAAACTTTCCAGTTCACTTAGAAAAGAATGATCATTGTTAATCCCCAAAGTTTGATTTTCAACATCTAAATAGATGGAATTTTGATTTTCAATATCTAAATAGATGGAATAACTATTCCTCTTATTATCCCTAACTAAAAAAGTTTTATCAGATAGGAAATCCTGTATGTTACGGGCACCTACTAAATAATCAAAAAAACTATAATGAGAATTCTCACTATCATCCCAACGATGAATTTTTTTATCTATATTGGTTAAAATTTTAGGGTGTTGGCTTAGACTGGTATTTCTAATAGGACCAAGACTATCCATTGATTTACTTAATTTACACCTGTATTCTACCTTCCTATTAAACAACATAGAATTCAACCACGATTTTTTCATCTAGTTTTTCCTCTATTTACACAAAAATATAATGAATGTATAGTCATTGGATGAAGAATAAAATAATAGAAATATTCCATTTTGAATATTCTATCTTTTGAATATTCTATCTCATGTATTTACTATAAAAAAAGTATATAAATCAAATAACTAGGATTAGTAACTGAAAATAATAAAGAGCGAGTGGGTATTAAAAAGAAATGATAATAAAATAAAAAAGAATAAGAAAGATTAAAACAAAAAGCACCTCAATAGGGATAATCTATTTCTCTATTTATAAGTCCAATTACTTCATTTAGTGACTATTTTTTTTTTCTTTTTCCTATATTCTATCTTTTATCTCTATACATTTTTTCATTTTGTTTTGAAGATCGATGCAAATTTCATTTATTTTTCTTACTATAGAAAACTACATTCTATCATTCTATATAAACAACAAGAAATAAGAAAAATTAGGTATGAATAGAACAAGAGAGCGGGGGGATAAAAGAGAAAAGAGTTTTATAAATCTATATACAAGTCATCCACACCCCCCTTTGTTTATTTCATTAATTGAATTTCGTTTGTTGATTCGAGCTAAGTTCCATAAAAACACCAGCCCTTTTTGAAATATCCTGAACAGTTCCTGTAGGTTGAGCGCCTCGTTCAAGGAAATATAGAATAACAGGAATATTTAAATAGGTTTGATTCTTTATTGGATCATAAAAACCCACTTTCCGAAGATCTCTTCCCTCTCTTCGGGATCGAACATCGATTGCAACGATTCGATAAACGGCTCATTGGGATAGAGATAGATAAATAATGCACCCCCCCCCTAGAAACGTATAAGAAGTTTTATCCTCGTACGGCTCGAGAAAATAAAAAATTAGAATGTATGTAGAAAATTATGATGTCAAATAGATCAATAAAATCATCAAATCAATTAAACTATAACTTAAGTATTTTTCTTTCGTATTTTCTTTTTGAAAAAAAAACTCCTAATATTTATAACTCCATAACTCAAATTGGATAATTCTCAAATAACTAAAAAGAGAACAAAGCCTTTAGTAGCTATTTCATTTATTGAGTGGTCTCTACTCCCCTTTCTTGCCCGTGTTTAGTTTCTTTATAATTTATTTTTTAGAATTTTTTATAATAGAATTGATAAGACAATTTGAAAATGGTATTTACTTGTTCCATGATCTTTTAGCTTTTCTTTGAATCATTGGGTTTAGACATTACTTCGGGAATCTTAAATCTTTTCAAAAATGGCAGCAACATACCATTTTTTCTTTCTATCAAAGAATCCTACAAATAGAAGGTTAATTCCTGCAGCTACACTTTTGATCAAAACCGTTTTACAAATTCCAACCATTTTTTTTGAACCTTGCTCAAATTGGATCCTTTCTATTTTTCTATCAAAAATATACTTACGAAGTTTTTCTAACTTATTAATTTTCACTAACCTTAGATACTTGCCCCTGAGAAATGAAGAAACTCGAGCTCCATCATGTACTATTTACATCATCAACTTACATCATCAACTGCTTTCCCGTCCCCAAAACAATAAGTTCTAGTGGAACAGAACAAACGATGTCGAGTCAAGAGCATGTTCATTTCTCTATACTATAAAAAATGGCGGATGTAAGAATCCACAGCTAATCTAATCATGTCTTTCAAGTCGCACGTTGCTTTTTACCACATCGTTTCAAACGAAGTTTTACCATAACATTCCTTTAGCTTGGATCCAGTATGTAATTGATTCAATTATGGAATCGTGAATAGTCATTGATTCAATCTATACACAATAATCTATCCTTTTTAAGTCGCGGTTTTTCTTCTATATAACGAAAACTTTTTTTAAAGTAAAGACGTAAATGAAAATAAACTCGGTATTTTATCAATCTACTTTCTACTCTCTTTTTAGAATTTGTAAAGTAGAAAAATGGTAATTTAAAAATATTAGAAAAAAAGAAAAATAAATATGAAAAAATTATAAAATTAGAATAGATATAGATAATGAAATGATTACATTTCCATTAAAACAATGATTATACAAAAAAGAAAGTAAGAAAAACTCGACTTGTTTTTGAATCCACATATTCGAAAGCAAGTCGATTTAGATTAGAGACGAATAATTCAAAAAGGGGGATAATTTTAATTCTGATATACAATCTGTATTCCAATATGATATACATCATGAATGGATATGCTCTGGGACGGAAGGATTCGAACCTCCGAATAGCGGGACCAAAACCCGTTGCCTTACCACTTGGCCACGCCCCATTTTACCACTGGGCCACGCCCCATTTTCTATTTTATACTAAAAAACACTATTATTGATATTGGTTGTTCGTTAATTCCAGTTCATAAATTTCTATAGAAAAATTTGTTGCTAGTATTTTTATCTGTGTATCTACATAATCTATCTATATATAGATAGGATAAGACTAAATTTATTGATCATTACGTACAATTCTATTAAGATATTGTTATAGAAGTGTGATTTCTTCTATTTTTTTATTTCAGAATAAAAAAATAAAAAGATTTTGAACTGGATAAGTTCAAATCAAAGAAGGATTTTGGATGGTTTTATCTTATTTGATTCATTTTTTTTAGTTTTATTCATAAATTAATATTAATTTATTTTCATTTTTATTGTATTTTATATATATATAAAATACAATAAAAATGAAAATTCTAATTCAAAAAAAAAACAAAAATAATTTTTATTTTCTTAAAGAACAAAATGTTTGTTATGCTTAATATCTTTAATTTGGTCTGTATTTGTATTCACTCTGTCCTTTATTCAAGTAGTTTTTTCTCGGCGAAATTGCCCGAAGCCTACGCTTTCTTGAATCCAATTGTGGATATTATGCCAGTAATACCCTTACTCTTTTTTCTTTTAGCTTTTGTTTGGCAAGCTGCTGTAAGTTTTCGATGAGATCTGTAATTTGAGTAATGTCTTAAAAAAAATTCACAATTTATCAGAAAACTAAAATTCGAACATTTTAACAATTTAAAAGATCAAATAAGTCTTACAGTGTGAATTCTCGATTCCAATATTGAAATTTTTGGATATATACGAAAAAATACGGACCATCTCATCATCTACGTTTTGCCAATTGAGAAATCCTAATCCTATTATTCGATTTGAACCCATCACCAATATAATACCTAGATTATAGATATGAAAGAAGATTTTTGGTAAAAGTAATTATTGATAATTTGTAATAAAAGACTCGACTCTTACTACAAATCCATTTTCTAAACTTATCTTATATATCTCCTCACAAAAACTTCATTTTTTAGAAACTTAGTATTAAAAGAAACAAAATGTGTTGTAATATAAGAGAATCTATTCTCTTTCTTTGTCGTTTTTTAATTATCTTGGAGATTTTATAATGCTTACTCTAAAACTATTTGTTTACACGGTAGTGATATTCTTCGTTTCTCTTTTCATCTTCGGATTCCTATCTAACGATCCTGGACGTAATCCAGGGCGTGAAGAATAAGAAAAAGGTGGATTCTGTGTTTTTATTGCTTGTGCTGGATTTTGAAATATTTTTAGGATTTTCTCTATTTTAACATCTTTAACTAGTAAATAAAAAAAATCAAACAAACAAGGAAAACAAAAGAAGTTCAACAAAAAATATCAAATTATCAACGGAAACGGAAAGAGAGGGATTCGAACCCTCGGTACAAAAATTTGTACAACGGATTAGCAATCCGACGCTTTAGTCCACTCAGCCATCTCTCCCCAATTGAAAAATTGAATTACTTTGTTTATGTTATATCACATAAACAAGAAGAGCAAAAAATGGAGCTTGAAAAAAAAAAAAAGACTTCTTTTTATCTTATTTTTTATCTTATCTCTTTTTTTTCTATTTGATTTCGATTCATTATTATATTCTATATTCTTCTATTTTTTAGTTTCCTTTTTTATTTTTCTACAGCCAAAGAGCCCGGCCAGTACCTAGTCGGGCTCTTTTTATTCCCATGAATATTGAATATGATTTATTTGAATTGAATGTACTTTATTCGAAAAAAATACTTGTAATTAAAACACGATCAAACATAAATAAGAGATACAGATTGATTCCTATGATATGAAATCAAAAAAAAAATCAGATAATATCAAAATGTCCTTTTTTATGGCTCCTTCTCTTTTTTTCTGGTAACGTAAATTTTATTTTTATATTAAATTATATATATGATATGTTAAAAAAATATGTTAATTAAAAAAAATACCTTCAGCAAAAACAAAATCCAAAAATGTAATTCACCTTATTAGAATATTGAATATTATGCCCCTCTATTTCTTTTTTTATTTTGTCTGATTGCTTTGTTCGGCAAAAGATACAATAATTGTATTGTAGCGGGTATAGTTTAGTGGTAAAAGTGCGATTCGTTCCATGGACCCCTAAATAGTTAAGGGATCCCCCGTTTGATTCATATCCCGATCAAAAACTTTATTTTTTACTTAAAGGGAATCCTTTATACCCTCAATGAATGATTTGCGGTATAATATACATTATCGTAATTTGTATACAAGAAGAATCAATTCTAAATTGACAACTTGAGTTCTAAAATTATGAAACATAAGTTTTTGGAATTGGATTTATAATCCGAATTTTTTTGAGTATGACAAAAGGATCTATGGAGAGATATATAGAAAGTTTATTTCTAATCGTAACTAAATCTTCCATTTTTTTGTATAGTAGAGATTGAAGCAAAATAGCTATTAAACGATTATTTTAGTTTACTAGAAACATCTACATTTTTTTAGCTCGACAGAAATTTTATGCTTTTCCTAAAGATTCTATTAAATAGAAATAGAGAACGAAGTAACTAGAAAAAAACATAGATTATTATAATACTGCTCTTCTAGAGGGATCATCTAAAAAGCAAGATGTTTTAAACTTATTCATACAAAACAAAAAGGCTGACATAGATGT